TCTGTACGGTTGAGACCAAAAGTGAAAATGACATTGCCAAAAATTGACAAGGTGATATTTCCATTTCTTCATCAGAAGATGAGTTCCTTTTGAAGCCAGAATTGATTTTCCTTGATATCTAACATAATGCATGAAAGGATCCTTGAACAACCATAGGGTTTTCTGAAAATCATTACAACAAACTACTATAAGCTGTTCTACTTTTCCATGGAAATGTGTTCGCTCAATAAAAGATCCGTAAGATGTTGATCGTAAATAAGAGGACTGCTTACAGATAAAAACGAATATAGATTCCGATTCAAATACATAAGAATTATATAGGAACCGAAATAGTCTTTGATTTTCTTTTGAAAAAATGTAACTAGATTTCTTTGGAGTAATGAGACTATTCCAATTATGATATTCGTGAAGAAAGAATCGCAATAAATGCAAAGAGGGAAGATCTTGTATACAGCATTGTAGAATTTGAACCAAGATTTCAAGATGAATGGGATAGGGTATTAATATATCTGACACATAATTTAAATGTGATAATTTGTCCTCTAAAAAAGGAAATATTGAATGAATAGATCGTAAACTTTGAGATTTTGGTATTTCCTTTTTTTCTTCGAAGGAAGATACTAATCGTAGCGAGAAGGGAATTTCCACAATGACTGCAAAACCCTCCGATAGCATTTGAGAAAAAAAATTCTTGTTATGCCCAACGAATCTATTTTGATTAGAATCATTAACAGAATTAATCAAATAATTCTGTTGATATATTCGAGTAATTAAACGTTTAACAAGTAATGAGCTGAATTTATTGTCATAACCTAAAATTTCCATGGATTCGTAAAAAATTGATCCGTTAAAACCATGATCATGAGCAAGTGCGTAAATATACTCTTGAAAGAGAAGCGGATATAGGAAGTGTTGTTGCCGAGATCTATCTTTTTCTAAATACCCTTTTAACTCTTCCATTTTTAATTATATTTGAATCTGAGATGGGAGGCATTTCTTGGGTCATTAAATGATACATAGTGCGATATGGTCAGAACAGGGTATATATAAGGTACGTATATAGTAAGAAAAAAGCTACCCTGAAAACATGGAGCCCAATCAACAGATCCTCCTACTATACTTTTTCCATCCAATCGGTTTATGTTCGTTAACATAAAAAGAAGAGGTTAAAAATCCTTTATTTTTGCAACCCGATCGCTCTTTTGACTTTGGAATGAATTCTATTTATCAGTATACTGTTTCTTCTACACATCCGTTTCCAATGGAGAATAGTTAGGATTCTCAAAAAAGTCATTTATGATCCACTCACAGGAGAACCTTTTCCCGCATCAGGCACTAATCTATTTTTAACGTCTAATTAGATCGGGTAATCATTCATTCAAATTAAGAACATAAGCTCGTCGCTTTTTGTTTCCCTAGAATTGGAGCCACAGGACTCTATCCATTTATTCACTCGACCAAACGGTAAATTTGAATTCATTGTGTCCCCTTACTAAAGCCGTTTTTTTGCACCGATCCGGTAAGGATGATCTAGTCTCAGAGTTCTAGATTAATAATTAATTTAATATTTAATATAATACGACATGCTCTTTTTTCCATTCATTACCTTTCAGGATCAGTCGTGGTCTTATAGACTCTACCAATAGTCTGGACGAATTCGTTGCTTCATCCAAATGTGTAAAAGATCATAGCCGCACTTAAAAGCCGAGTACTCTACCGTTGAGTTAGCAACCCGAATAGAAGAAAAAAAAAATATGTATTATATGTCGATACGATCGAAATAAAAATAATAATAATAAATAAATCAATTGAATTGCATGATACCGCCAAAAATATTGAAATTGAGCTAGTAACAAATCGAAAAGAAAAGTTTTATGATCAATTAAAATAAAAACACCAAACAAAAAGGGCGGATCAAATTAAAAATACAACAGATTTAAAAATCAAAAGAGATGTCAAAATAGACAGACCCCTTTTTTATCAATTCAAAAAATGTTTCTTTTTATTAGTTAACAAAAAAAAAAGACTGATTGTATGAAAATGAATAAGGTAAACCCATAAATTGAGTGAATTGAAGTAAAGAACCAATATGAGGTATGAGGTGAGGATAAATAGATCTATTTATCTACGATCGAATTATATTTGTTCAATACACCATTGTCAATATGAATTGAATGATGAGAAAACAAATAAAATGAAATAAAAAAAAAGACTTGTGTTGGATTGGCACGACATAAATAAGACATGGTGGATAGAAAAAAAAATAGGTATGAATAGAACAAAAAAGCAAATGTTAAGGAAAGAATTAAACAAAGCTAGATACTATACTAGTAACCCCTCCATTTTTTTTTTATTTCAAAAATTTTTTTCCTGTGATTAACTCATCTTTAAATAATTCTGCCTTCTTAAAAATATCATGAACAGTTCTTGTAGGTTGAGCACCCTTTTCAAGAAAATATAGAATAGCCGGAACATTTGAATAAGTTTGATTCTTTATCGGATCATAAAAACCCACTCTCCGAAGATCTCTTCCTTCTCTTCGGGATCGAACATCAATTGCAACGATTCGATAGACGGCTCATTGGGATAGATATAGATAAACAATGCCCCCCATAGAAACGTATAGGAGGTTTTCTCCTCGTACGGCTCAAGAAAGAATGATTCTAATTCTAATTATCTAAAAAATTTCCATTTCTTTATTGTATTGTAAATTTTTTAATTTCTATTCAGTTATTTATATATTTATAATTCATATCTATCTAATATATATATATATATATATATACTAATACTAAATACTAAAACTAAATTATATAATAATGTAATGTATTTTATATTCTATATTTTTTTATTTTTTTATATTATTTATTATTATATTATAAAATATATATTTATTTAATATTGAATTTATATCAATTTATATATTATATATAATTTATATTATATAATTTATATATATATATATATAAATTATATAATATAATGTAGCATTTTTTTATTTATATTTTATATATATTCTTTTTTTATTTATATTTTATATATATTCTTTTTTTATTTATATTTTATATATTTAAGTAATATTTATAGATATAATATTATAATAATAAATATAATAATAAAATTATAATATTATAATTAATATAATGAATAATGAATAGATGGATAATGGCAAAAAATCCATAAAATCATGAATTAGACTATGATTTGAGTTGTTTTTTTTTCTTCCTTATGCCTTACGGAAAAAAACTTCATTCATACTCATAACTCAAGTTGAATAATTCTAAAAGAATTCGAAGAGAAATCCTTAGACATTTATTTATTGAGTCGTCTCTAACCTCTTTTGTTTGTCTCGTCTCAAATCTATTTTTATTACTTATTCTGTCTGATCAAATTATTGAGACAGTTAAAAAAGGTGTTTCCTTGTTTCGGAATCTTTTATCTTTGCTTTGTTGAATCATTGGGTTTAGACATTACTTCGGTGATCCTTACTCCTTTCAAAAAGGCAGCAACATACCTTTTTTCTTTCTAGGGAAAAAATTATACGAACGATTTAATCCCTTGTAATACACTTTTGATCGAAATGGTTTTACCAATTCCGACAAATTCGACTTTTTTATTTCAAACTTGTTAGAATTCATTTTAATCTTTCGATTTCTATATTGAAAATATACTTACAAAGTTGGTCCAGCTTATTGATTGGCACTAACCCTAGATTCTTCCTCCTGATATGATCAATGAATCATTACTTTCTGCTCGAGCTCCATCATGTGCTATTTACAACCCAACGCAAATTAGGTTCCTAGTGAACAGAACAAACCATGTCGAGCCAAGAGCATTTTCATTCCTATAGAAAATGGTGGATGTAAAAAAGAATCCAAAACCGATCATGTCCTTCAAGTCGCACGTTGCTTTCTACCACATCGTTTCAAACGAAGTTTTACCATAACATTCCTCTAATTTCGAACCGGGATGGAATTGATTCAATATGGAATCATGAATAGTCATTGGCTCAATCGGTACATAATAGTCCATACTTTCTTTTTATCCTTTTTATCTATGTATAAATAGATATTTTATTTATCCCGAAAAGTCTCGTCAAGAATCCAATTTAAACCTCATATCCTAGCGTATAAAATAAAGGAAACACATTTCTATTTATAAAAAAGAGGAATAAACCAGTTGCTTAAGACTTATTTCTTCAACAGATTATTCGGAATGATCGATAATGAAAAAACGATCCCCTTTTTATCGAAAAAAAATAAACTATAGGCCTCAAAAGAGAAGGGTCTTTCCTTATATTTCGAATCCGGGAACCGAATCATTTATTAACCAAATTAACTAAACGATAACTAGTCCAATGTCCCAGATTCCAATGGCCCCGAAAGGTCGGAAGTTTCTTTTCTTGATAAGATCCATTTCTCACGCTTCTAATACTTCGAGTACCAAGGATTCATAAAAAACCAGTAAAAATGGTTTAGTTTAATTAAGGAATCTCCTACTTCAACACCATGACTATAAATATGTTTTCTGGTAATGACTTAATTTTATTTCTTCTTCAATCAAGAAGTCAACGCAATCATAATGATAATGAATAGCTCCTTTTTTTTTAGCTATTTATTGCTCTATAGTACCATATTACCCATATAAAAAGATATTTATATCCATTCCATCTGAATTTAACACTTTATTTCGTTTGGTTTCTTACAAATGAAATAAACAATATGATTCTGAAAAGAATCATTAGAATGAAAAACAAAAAAAGATTTCTTTAACAATTAAATTTTATGTTTAATGTTAAATACAATGTGATCCGATCTTTCGATTTTGATAGAATCGATCTGGGACGGAAGGATTCGAACCTCCGAATAACGGGACCAAAACCCGCTGCCTTACCGCTTGGCCACGCCCCATTTAGATTTATTTCTAATCGACGCTAATAAACATTATTATCGCTGTGGGGTATTCGTCAATTCCGGATTATATGACATGAATATATATATATATATATATATCCCATATATCATATATCTATATTGTTATTGTTGCTGGTATTCAATACATATAGATATAGAAGAATCAAAATTTATTGATCATTACATATAATTCAATTAAGATATTGTATGAAAGTAGAATTCCTTGTATTCTCATTTGAGAATGTAAGGATTTTTTGATTTTGGGGAATTCGAAGAAAAAGAGGATTTTTCGACCTACCTTCTTTATTCATTTTCCCCTTATATCAATAACTCAATAAAAATGAATAAAATTATCTCCAAAAACGAAATGTTTGTTATGCTTAATATCTTTAGTTTAATCTGTATCTGTATTAATTCTGCCCTTTTTTCGAGTAGTTTTTTCTTCGGCAAATTGCCCGAGGCTTATGCCCTTTTCAATCCAATCGTAGACGTTATGCCCGTCATACCTGTACTCTTTTTTCTCTTAGCCTTTGTTTGGCAAGCTGCTGTAAGTTTTCGATGAAATCTTTAATACTCTCCTAAAAACATTCATGATTTATTCGAGAAAAAAAAAGATTCTAATTCTAATAAGTGATAATATCCGATAAGTCTTAATTAAATTATAAACCTTCGATTTAAAAATGGAAATTCTTGTATATTGGATAAACGCAGCACTGAATTTTGATCAGTCCATTTTCTCGTTCTGCCCTTCCAGTGATCAAGGACTCTATTAAGTTCCCCCACAATACCTAATTGTGGATATGAAAAAAAAAATAAAAAATGGAATTAAGTGTTTTCTCTAAAAAAAGGAATTTTCACGTTCACGAATTTATTTGTAATAAGATTATGATTCCTTCGTTACCCATTTTTTATTTTTTTTTTTCATATTATATTTTAGTATCATGCCAAACAAAATAGTATATGTGATAAAAAAAATAGATAATCTATTCCCTTTTCAAAAAAAAAATGATCTTATCCTGGAGATTGTGTAATGCTTACTCTCAAACTCTTCGTTTACACAGTAGTGATATTCTTTGTTTCTCTTTTTATCTTCGGATTCTTATCTAATGATCCAGGACGTAATCCTGGACGCGAGGAATAAAAAAAACTAAGATATTTTTCGGTTTTACTTGCTTTTTCTGAATTTGATTATTTTTTTTATGTAATGTATTTCACTGTAATAAAACAGGGGATCGAGATTTTTTCGAATTCAAAATTTGAAAGTCTCAAGTGACCAGAGGGAGCGGAGAGAGAGGGATTCGAACCCTCGGTACGAATAATTCATACAACGGATTAGCAATCCGCCGCTTTAGTCCACTCAGCCATCTCTCCCGATTCAAAATCAGAATTTTTTATGTGACACGTGAAGTAAAGATTGATAAAAAACCTCATTATTTTACTTTATTATAACGATATATAAAGATATATAAAATATCTACGAATTTGATCAGCAATTCAATTTAAATAACGATAATGATTCGAAACGTATATCTCCAATAGATATAGAAAAAATACCTTATATCTTTTATTTATTTCATACGAAAGGTTCTTTTATTCCCCCGGCCTGGCTAGTTACTAGCTAGGCCACATTACTCTTTTTGTTCCAATTAATCATTCATAAATCAATTGATTTATATGATTTGAAATCAAAATACTTGTTATTGAAGCAACAACAACAAACATCAACAAGGGCTATTTCTATTCCCATTCCTAGAAGTGTCATTTATTATTATATTATTCTTTTTCTAAATTTACTTACTGGTTACTGGACTGGAATTGGAATAAAAAATGGAATTTCCATTTTTTTAGATTTTTTAGTTAACTTTTTAATTATTTCTATTTTGCTAATTATTTCATTTCTATTTATATATTATTTATATATTAATATTATATATTATATTATATTTTAAATTTGGATATTTTAATTGAATTTATTTATTTTATATTTTAATTAAATTAATTAAATATATTATTTATATAATGTAATATATAAATTAATAGATAAATATATTTATCTATTAATTATATAATTATAAGATATTTTATCTATTAATTATAACTATTAATTATCAGTTAACTCATTTACTTGTTCAAGGAAAAAGCTTTGTTTGAACACTTGAAATCCAATTGACCCGAGTTCATAAGATCTGGCAGTTGAAAAGGAAGGCGAAAAAAAGTGAGACTCTGGATTCGTGCAGAACTCATTTTTATGGTCCAATTTCAATGACTCCTTCAAGCCGGGCCTATCAGTAATGACTTAGCAGCAAACGAAAAGTATAACTTTTTATGTTATTTAAATAAGCTTTTTTCTATTCACTTATTTGATTTTATCAAGTTCACGGCGGGACGGAATACGTGTCAACATTAGAATTTTCATCATTCTGATGCTATCTTGATTATGTCTCATTCCTTTGTTCGACAAAAGGTTCATTGATATACAATAATGAAATTGTAGCGGGTATAGTTTAGTGGTAAAAGTGTGATTCGTTCTATTAACAACTTAAATAGTTAAGGGATCCTTCAGTTTTATTAATATTCCGATCAAAAT